ATGAGTAAAGGATTAAAATGGATTCCATTGGGTGGTACCAACTCAATCGAATGCTAACTTCCATTTACTTCATTATGGATTATGGAATTAACCGATCAACTTGCTATCGGATACTTATTTTTGATTCAGTATTAAAATAAAAAAAAATTCGACATATTATTATTATGATTTACGATTATGAGAAGCAATACCACGACTTCTGATCCTGCGGTTTCCACACTTGAAGAACAAAACCTAGGGCGTATCGCTCAAATTATTGGCCCAGTACTGGATGTCATTTTTCCACCGGGCAAGATGCCTAATATTTATAATGCTTTGGTAATTAAGGCTCGAGATACGGCTGGTCAGCAAATTAATGTAACTTGTGAGGTACAACAATTATTAGGAAATAATCGAGTAAGAGCTGTAGCTATGAGCGCTACAGATGGTCTGATGAGAGGAATGAAGGTGATTAACACGGGAGCTCCTCTAAGTGTTCCAGTCGGCGGAGCTACTCTCGGACGAATTTTCAACGTTCTTGGGGAACCTGTTGATAATTTCGGTCCTGTTGATACTCGCACAACATCTCCTATTCATAGATCTGCACCCGCCTTCATACAGTTAGATACGAAATTATCAATCTTTGAAACAGGGATTAAAGTGGTGGATCTTTTAGCCCCCTATCGCCGTGGAGGAAAAATCGGACTATTTGGGGGAGCTGGGGTGGGTAAAACAGTACTCATCATGGAATTGATCAACAACATTGCCAAAGCTCATGGAGGCGTATCCGTATTTGGCGGAGTAGGGGAGCGTACTCGTGAAGGAAATGATCTCTACATGGAAATGAAAGAATCCGGGGTGATTAATGAAAAAAATCTTGGAAAATCCAAAGTAGCTCTAGTCTATGGTCAAATGAATGAACCGCCAGGAGCTCGTATGAGAGTTGGCTTGACTGCCCTAACCATGGCGGAATATTTCCGGGATGTTAATGAGCAAGACGTACTTCTATTCATCGATAATATCTTTCGTTTCGTTCAAGCAGGGTCCGAAGTATCTGCCTTATTAGGTAGAATGCCTTCCGCAGTGGGTTATCAACCTACCCTTAGTACGGAAATGGGTTCTTTGCAAGAAAGAATTACTTCTACCAAAGAAGGATCTATAACATCGATCCAAGCAGTTTATGTACCTGCGGATGATTTGACCGACCCTGCTCCTGCCACGACATTTGCACATTTAGATGCTACTACCGTATTATCAAGAGGATTAGCTGCCAAAGGTATTTATCCAGCAGTAGATCCCTTAGATTCAACGTCAACCATGTTACAACCTCGGATCGTTGGCGAGGAACATTATGAAACTGCTCAAAGAGTTAAGCAAACTTCACAACGTTACAAGGAACTTCAGGACATTATAGCTATCCTTGGGTTGGACGAATTATCCGAAGAAGATCGTTTAACTGTAGCAAGAGCACGAAAGATTGAGCGTTTCTTATCACAACCCTTCTTTGTGGCAGAAGTCTTTACTGGTTCTCCGGGGAAATATGTTGGTCTCGCAGAAACAATTCGGGGATTTCAACTCATCCTTTCCGGAAAATTAGATGGTCTTCCCGAACAGGCCTTTTATTTGGTGGGTAACATCGATGAAGCTACCGCGAAAGCTATTAACTTAGAAAACTTAGAAGAGGAGAGCAAATTGAAGAAATGACCTTAAATCTTTGTGTACTGACTCCTAATCGAATTATTTGGGATTCCGAAGTGAAAGAAATTATTTTATCTACGAATAGTGGACAAATTGGAGTATTACCAAACCATGCCCCCATTGCCACGGCTGTAGATATAGGTCTTTTGAGAATACGGCTAAACGACCAATGGTTAACAGTGGCTCTTATGGGTGGTTTCGCTAGAATAAGTAATAATGAGATAACTATTTTAGGAAATGATGCAGAATTTAGTACTGACATTGATGCACAAGAAGCTCAACAAACTCTTGAAATAGCTGAAGATAACTTGAGTAGAGCTGAGGGTAAGAGACAAGCAATTGAGTCAAATCTAGCTCTCAGACGAGCTAGGACACGAGTAGAGGCTGTCAATGTGATTTCCCAGTAGTAGTCAATGCATTCAATAAAAATAAAAAGAATCAAAAAAATAATTAAAATTAAAGGAGTTTCTTATTATACACTACATTTTCATTCCAAAAATTGAACCAAATTGAACACAATGAAGTCTAATCTGATTAATCTTATGATAGAACGAAAAAAAGAGGATGGGTAGAAAAACTTATTAGATACCTGATTCCATGGTATCTAATAAGTTCTACCTACTATTGGATTTGAACCAATGACTCCCGCCGTATGAAAGCAATACTCTAACCACTGGGTTAAGTAGGTTATTTATCACCACAAAAAGGTCTTCATCACTTCGATGGATTCTAGTTAAAATATGCTTTATAAGCAATATCAATCTTTTACCAGTAAATGGATCGGAGAGTTATCATATGCATATGGGATACCCTTCTTGACAAGAAATTGCCTCTATGTTAAAATAGTTATGATTTATGATAAGGGTTATAGCTCAGTTAGGTAGAGCACCTCGTTTACACGTGCGCCAATGCTTTTCAAGGAAGCCCATTATGCAATGACCATAATTGATCTTTTTGAGAAGTCGATGTCTTATTCCGTAGATTCGAGAGAACAAGAGAAAAATAGCCTGACAAATATTTGGTTCGATCCGATTCAGGTGCGAATTCCACTGCCAAATCAATCAAATAGAACATGCCATTGTAAGGTAAATGTCCAGTCCATTCAATGCCAGGCATAATGAGTATAAGGGTCTCAAAAGAACCTCTTGTCGTCCTATGAGCTTTGAGGTGTATGAAGTCTCATATTTTACTCTTGCAGTGGAGCGATAGAGGCTCCATTTCACTTAGGTTGATCTAGGCCGAAGGCAGACCTAAATCAGGGTCATTTTTCTTTGAAACACTTTGGTATTGCTCCTAGATCAGGATACAAATAATGAATCAGAGCACATGGAACCGTCTCATTATCTTTTTATCTTCCTGTAAAGAAAAAAATGGTGGACTAACTGATCTTTACATCAGTTGATGAAAGAGCCCAATGCAACAAAATGCATGTTGGGTCTTTGAAACAGTTCGAATCATTTCGATAATAATCAGTTTTCTCTGTTTTACCGAGAAGGTCTACGGTTCGAGTCCGTATAGCCCTAATACATTATACATTCCATTCCATTTTTGTTTTGTATAGATATTTTAGTAGTTTTATTTTTTATTTTCTTTATTTTATATTTTATTTAATAGTAGGAACAATAAAATAAACACAATAATTCATTTAAACGGACCCAATTGGTATTTGTCAAATCTCGGATCAAATAACCATATTTCTTTATCCATTTTCATGAATGAATTACTTTTTCCTCTTTTATTGCCCATGATCAAAGAGTTATTTATACACTTTTTTGAGGTTTGGTATACCCAAACCCAGTCAATTTATGAAATTAAAATCATGAAAGAATACTGTCTAAAGACTTCAACCTGACCCAAGCAAATCCAATCCTAAGTCGCATGGATCTAGGACCTATTCTTTTCTTGATCTTGAGTATTTGTGGATAATCAGTTTTTGGCTGAACAACAAACCTAATAGATTCTTAGATTCTTTCAATTTTAAATTTGTTTCAAAGATAATGTAGGGCTAATTAATTAGCCCTACATCCATCAAGGCTCCTCCTTCTATATTCTAAGAGTTGAGCGGGTTTGGGAATTTGTTCTGTCGAATTGCTCGATAATGTGTGATTCTTTCTATTAGACTATTAGGAGAAGATTATTAGAGGGATCCTATATTATGCCGAACGTTCATGATTCCATAAAATTAAAAATTAAATATAACTATACTATTATAGTTATACTTATAGTTATACTAATAAAAATATAGTAATAATATTATCATATTCTATTGATATTGAATTCTTAATGATTTTTCAATTTTATTGAATTTATTTATAATTTTTTCTTTACTATAAAGAAGATTCTTTTATAGATGCTATAACGAAACTTCGTAAGAAGATATCTCAAAAAATCTTTGAAGTTGAAGATAGAACTGTGTATCAACAGGAGAATCGATGTTTTACTACTAATCACAAGGTTTACCTTCGACACAGTACTAATACTGGAAATTATAATCAAGGATTACTCTATCAATTACCATCTACTTCAGAGATACCTTTTAGATTTGAATTTGAAAAAGATTTAAAGTCCAAAGGGTCAGTATCTTCTTACGAATTAGTTAATCAGGCAGGATTCCTTTGTGCAGAATAAGAAAGAGCGGGTCAGTCTTTTTATATATGGTATATGGTTACAATTATTTACGCTCCCAGTGTGCCTATGATGTAGCACCAGACGGATTTTTAGCTAGTGTGTATCACCTTACGAAAATACGTTATGGTATAGATAAACCAGAGGAGGTATGCATAAAAGTATTTTCCCCCAGGAGTAATCCTCGAACCCCGTCCGTTTTCTGGATTTGGAGAAGTACGGATTTTCAGGAATGGGAATCTTATGATATGTTGGGAATTTCTTATGAGAATCATCCTCGCCTTAAACGTATCTTGATGCCTGAAAATTGGATAGGCTGGTCCTTACGTAAAGACTATATTACTCCACTCCCAATTTCTATGAAATACAAGATGCTCTTTGAATGATAAGTACTTATACGACACGACTCCAGATTTCATTTCAATCAAAGAACATTTTGACATTCCCTTCTAGATGAAACAGAGTAACTGGACTTTAATTCATATGAGGGTGGCTAAAAAAAGAGGTTCTCATTGATATTCCCCAATTGGAAAGATATCATATACATTTTGTATGAGCAGAAAGACTAGGATGACTTAAAAGAGTTCTGTACCATGACCTTTGTATCGCGCACATCACTTAGGGGGGGCGCCGGAAATTGAGCAAGAGTGAGAAAAAAAAAATATGAAAAAAAAAAAGACGGAAGAGACGAAATGCAGAAATGAAAAATGAAAGGAATTGGGGTTGATTTGTACTGTGTCTGAAAAACATCCTTTCTATTCTTATCCTTTCACTCTGAATCTTTTTATCTAATTTTTTTATGAAATTTGAGATATATATGAAAATTTCACATCCTATTTAAAATTTAAATAAGATCAAAGTATGAACAGAGAGGAAAAAAATAAAAATGAAAAGGAAAGTAAAGAATATGTATCCCGATCCGTATCAATGAATTTCATTTGTATGAGGTATTAATATTTATCCGATACATTATTCACGTGTCAGGAACCAGATTTGAACTGGTGACACGAGGATTTTCAGTCCTCTGCTCTACCAACTGAGCTATCCCGACCATTTCCTGTGCATCATCCTAGCGGAGTACTTGTATCTATGTCAATGAAAAGAACTAAAAAAGTCTTAACAAATTGTACCTAGCTCCTCAATTTCTTAGATCTTCAAAACAAAAAGAAGACTTTCTTTGTATTGTAAATGTAAGGATAATGATATGGACTGTGAATGACTCAATAACGGGGATTCCTTGAATCTATACATATATGTTCATTTGTACAGGTATCGTATCTATACAAATGAAATTGGATTGGAAGAAGAAACGAGGATTTCTATTCGGATCCGTTTGTGAAAGAACAGAGTGAATGAAATGAGAAAGATATTGAATTTTGGTTGAACTGAACCATTGATGAAAAAAAAAAAGAAGATAAAGAAATAAGAGGAGGTAAAATGGGCTTTTCTTGGGGATAGAGGGACTTGAACCCTCACGATTTTCAAAGTCGACGGATTTTCCTCTTACTATAAATTTCATTGTTGTCGGTATTGACATGTAAAATGGGACTCTCTCTTTATTCTCGTCCGATTAATTTTCAAAAGATCTATGAAACTCTGGAATTAATCATTTGATCAATGAATATTCGAATTCTATTTCAATTTAAACTTCAATTGGAAAATGGGAATAGATTCAGAATAACTCTTCCTTTTTTTCATAGATTTTTTGATCTTTAGAATGATTATTTGATCTCTATCATTCTAATTAATATAGAAAGAATCTAAATATCGAAATAGAGGGTTGTGATTAATCTTTCCTATGTCAGTATGTATTAGGTATATAAGCTTATCCTTTACTGTCATTTCTATCATTTGATAGAAGGATTTTTGCTACTAACGTAACGTAGTCAATTTCATTCGTTAGAACAGCTTCCATTGAGTCTCTGCACCTATCCCTTTTTATTCTAATTTTCCATTTTTTATAAAGATTTGGCTCAGGATTGCCCATTTTTAGTTCCAGGGTTTCTCTGAATTTGGAAGTTACCACTTAGCAAGGTTTCCATACCAAGGCTCAATCCAATCAAATCAAGTCCGTAGCGTCTACCAATTTCGCCATATCCCCCTTTGCTTTGATATTTGATATGATACAAGGATCTAATTGTAATTCCATACACCTCTTTCATTGATCTTGGAACTGTTGAATTCATTAGGTAAGGATTCTTGTATCGAAAAAGTGTATGCTGCTATTTTCTTTTTTTGGCCGTCTTCCATTCTAGCATTTCATCTCTATTGGATGAACCCTATTTGTTTCAATCCGAAATTATTCTATCATTGATGTATCCGCAATTCAATATAGATAGATATATCCCACATATATCTATGCCTTGACTCCCCCTTCTTTTTTATAGCGGAATTAAAAATAGTAGAACGCTCGATATTTATTTTTTTTTTTTTTTTTTTTTTTTAACAATTCGTCCTCTTGTGTATAATGATAGAATACAAGTTTCTATCAGTTTTAGTCATGGATTTACATTATTCGAATAGAAATCAATAGAATATGATTCTATTTAGTTTTTCACTATTTATCTATTAGGATATAGATAGTTTCTTTATGTGAAATTTAGATTTAGATTTATAGTATAGTTTTTTAGTTATACCATTAGAATGAGAATAAATGAATTATTAATAATATGATTTTAATTATCATAAAATAATCATATTAATATTATTGAAGTGAAGATTTAATTTAAGATTGGATTTATTGTATTGATTTCATATCCATCTTTATTTCATATTCATCTTCATATTAATCATATGATATTCAAAATAGTAAGAATTTAATTCTAAATTATATTTTTTTAGATTTTCTATTATTTAATATTTAGAATTATTTTACAAATTTTTAATTAGAAATTCTAATATGATAATTTGATTAATAGGATAATATGAATATGGAATTTAATTTCTATTTATATATTTTATATATAATTTCTATTTATATATCTAGTATCTAGATATAATATCTAGATATAACGAATCTAAAGATTTTTATTTTATATTTTATAATATAGAATCTAAAATCTATAACTAATAACTATAAATAGAATAAATAAGAATAGAAATAGAGAAGAAATTAAAATAATCAATAAATGAAAAAAAAAGAAGAATCACCAGGTAATAGCTAAGATCCGAGAGTTTCCTATACACTATTGATCTTATATCCGCCCGCTTAGCTCAGAGGTTAGAGCATCGCATTTGTAATGCGATGGTCATCGGTTCGATTCCGATAGCCGGCTCTTTTTCTTTGCATGATTGAAAATATCTACTCTCGCTTTCTCTAAATGTCGAGTTATTATGTCATGGTAACTTGCAGCTATAGCTATGAATAAAAAAAGTTAACTAGATCTTTACAGAAGAAATTTGAAAAGGTAGCCTTCGCTTGAACTTCACTATATTATATATACAAATATACAAAAAATAAAAATATTGATGAAATTTATTTCATTCTGCTTTGTAATACTTCAGTAGATTGTGTTTTGCTTTGCTGATCCTTTAGTTCAGTCTGAATTTATTTTATATATTTTAAAATATTTTTTTATATTTTATTTTAATTTGAGATTTCTATAATATTATAATTAGAATTTTTTTTTCAAATGAAAGTGAATCAAAAAGGGAGCCTTTATTTATATGTCTCGTTACCGAGGACCTCGTTTCAAAAAAATACGCCGTCTGGGGTCTTTACCGGGACTAACTAGTAAAAGCCCCAGATCCGGAAGTTATCTTCAAACCCAATTGCGCTCGGGAAAAAGATCACAATATCGTATTCGTTTAGAAGAGAAACAGAAATTGCGTTTTCATTATGGTCTGGCAGAGCGACAATTACTTAAATATGTGCATATTGCTGGAAAAGCCAAAGGGTCAACAGGTCAGGTTTTACTACAACTACTCGAGATGCGTTTGGATAACATCCTTTTTCGATTAGGTATGGCTTCGACCATTCCTGGAGCCAGACAATTAGTTAACCATAGACATATTTTAGTTAATGGTCGTATAGTAGATATACCAAGTTATCGTTGCAAACCCCGAGATATTATTACTACGAAGGATAAAGAAAGATCGAAAGCTCTGATTCAAAATTATCTTGTTTCATCCCCCCGCGGGGAATTGCCAAACCATTTGACTATTGATTCCTTACAATATAAAGGATTTGTAAATCAAATCATAGATAATAAATCGATCGGTTTGAAAATAAATGAGTTGTTGGTCGTAGAATATTATTCCCGTCAAACTTGATTCTAACGAAAATAAAAAAAGCAAGGTTCATACAATTTTTACCCCCTTCTCTGAAGTAAATAGAGTACCTTGTCTCATTCACATATCAAAAATGGATCGACAATAAATAGGATTCTTTTTCTTCTTTTCAATATCAATACAATATTTCTATTTGTATTTTACGTATCACAGGCTCTAATTAGGGATAGAGAATCTCTATCAAATAAGGACTGTTAAAATAATGATATCAATTATTATTTGATTTGATACGTAACGTTGATAAATGAAAAGAAAAGGAGAGAGAGGGATTCGAACCCTCGGTAAACAAAAGTTCACATAGCAGTTCCAATGCTACGCCTTGAACCACTCAGCCATCCCTCCTACGGAATCTTATTCTTGACCAAAAACCGAATTAAGTAGCGAGCCATTCATCTTAATTGTAGTACAGGTATGACCGCCTGGTGGTTCCATAGGAAGAAAAGTTTTTTTCCAATTTCATATTTATCAACAGCAACTTCTTTCATTAGCTACCCCATGATCTATTCAAAATTCATGAATTGTCCGATTCATTTTTTGATTTCAACTGTATGGCGTGGCACATATACGTTATGCAAACAAAATAAAATTAAAATAATTAAAATAAAGGATGGTTACCTTATTTTTTTATCATGGAATGATTATTCAATTCTTTTTCCTTTTGATAACCAAATCAAAACTTATCGAGTTATCAAAATCAATACATAGGAAACTTGGTTATTAAACTTAGATGAAATAGTAATAGTATACTACTAAATTGGAATGAAATATAATCTGATTCAACTATTTCATTTCATCTTTGTCAAAAGGGAGGACAATTTGTGCTCCACGTTTTTCCAATTAGTCTGTTTTTATGTTATTTTGTACTGTACAATTCCTTTTTTTGTGGGATCGTTTTCCCCGAAGGGGAATGAAAATAATTATAGAATGAATTGATAATTATGCCTAGATCTCGAATAAATGGAAATTTTATTGATAAGACCTCCTCAATTGTAGCCAATATCTTATTACGAATAATTCCGACAACTTCAGGAGAAAAAAAGGCATTTACCTATTACGGAGATGGTGCGATTTGATTCTTTTCTTGTTTTTTTACCCCTCAGTTTTACGAGAAAAAGAACGTAGTTAGGAATATAAAAAAACAAATTAGTGAAAGAAACCTACGCTTGGTGAAGGTGAAGTTTAGAGATAGAGCAATTCCTTCTGTCGTGTATCCTCGATTGATGCAGCCTTAGATGCTTCAATTATCGATTTTAGTATTGAGCGAAAGGTTACATCTATAGGTTCTTTATTGGAGGTCAATCCTACTTAATTAGTATCCATAGGTGGCATTGTGGAAAAAGCACTACACCTAGGAATCAACAACACGAAAACTTTGTTATAAATAACCCTTTTCCTTATCGGTATCGGGACTAACAAGAATGGTTGGGAAAACTAAGATCCATCTCATTCGTGCTTTGGGTACCCGTATAACCATCAAAGACCGTTGAAGTGACTAATTCCTGGAAATCGTAAGCGTTGAGTACAAAGAAATTGTTGGAGTTACCATTTCTATCTATCACTAATACGATTGGTGGTAAGAAAAAACCTCTTGTGGGAAGGCTGGTTAGAAATTTCTTGTAAAAATACCAGCTCCTGTCAGTTCATAATGAGAATAGTTAAATTTTGATTACATGAATTATTACCTTTAGTACTATGCACAGAAGGGAGGAGCCGTATGAGATGAAAATCTCACGTACGGTTCTGTAACGGAGATTCTTTTACAAGAATGAACGACCGTAACGGATGTCGGCTCAATCCGAAGGAAATTATGCAGAAGCTTTACAGAATTATTATGAAGCTACGCGACCAGAAATTGATCCCTATGATAGAAGTTATATACTCTATAACATAGGTCTTATACACACAAGCAACGGAGAGCATACAAAAGCTTTGGAATATTATTTCCGGGCACTAGAACGAAATCCATTTTTACCACAAGCTTTTAATAATATGGCCGTGATCTGTCATTACGTGCGACTATCTTCACTATAGAAAGAAGGAAAAAGAGATCAAATCGTCTAGTAAATACTAGAAAAAAAAGGCTTTCTACATATGCATCGTCCAAAGTAACGATTTTTATCAGCTGTAGCAAGGAAAGATACTTCGCGAGAACCAAAAAAATCGGAAGAAATAGGTATGGCCTATATACTATACTCTATGGATAAAGAGTCGAATTGATAGAGAAAGCACCGTAAAGATCAATTAGTAAGCTATTATTTGGTCAATACATTTCAGAACTGCTTACTTATGTCATGATATGGAATAAAAAAAGTTAGAAATCAACTTATGTAATAGAGTCGATCTACTAAAGTATTGAGCAGCGGTGTAGCATCAGATCCCAAAGATTGTAAGTTCTTTTTTATTAATGGGATAAAGTCTTTTTCAAAGATTCTATAAAAAAGATATAAGAATATCATATCCCATATATGAAATATGAAACCGAGATAGTTACCTTTCAGAAAATTCTAACGATATCGGGGGATATCTATGCTTCATTCTTCTGAAGGTGGGAGAAAAGAGAAAACTAATCATTCATCCAAATTAGAATTGGAAACTTATGTATTATGTAATAAACATCTTCTGGTTTATTCAAGATAAAATAGAATAGATTGATGAGCCGTATGAGGTAGGAAACTCTCAAGTACGGTTCTAAGGGAGGGAATTGACTCACCTATTCCGACCGTGGAGAACAGGCCATTCTACAAGGTGATTCTGAAATTGCAGAGGCTTGGTTCGATCAAGCTGCTGAGTATTGGAAACAAGCTATAGCGCTTACTCCAGGGAATTATATTGAAGCGCATAATTGGTTAAAAATAACGAGGCGTTTTGATTTTTAATAAGACCCTTTTTTTGTATCCAGCAATCAAATTAAATAAATCCTTCCTATGAGAAGGTCCAATCAAGAATTTTCTTATATCCCTTCTTTCTAAAATCATTCGATTTTTTACATTTTGTATGGTATCTCATAAAGATAAATGCTACAGATACCATATAGCATAGAACTAATAAAACTATTTCGATGAATCCTATGAAGTCTAAAATTCAAATAATTCTTAATAATGAAAATAAAATAAATAGAAATAATAAATAAACCAAAGTAAATTCATATTTTTATTTCTATTTAGATTCTCTTTTTATTTTCGATTAAAGTAAATCTATATGGGCACTTTGAGATTCAGAATCTAAATAGAAATAAAAAAAGCTAGGTTGCAAAAAAAGAATTTTTTTGTCATCCTGGGAAAGGATTTGGCAAAATAATGGGTCCCTTTGGCACCCTTTTTTTATGTCATAATAGATCCGAACACTTGCCCCGGATCAACTTCAATATCATATCTAGTAAATAACTAAAGAAAATGGATGGAAGTAAGATAGGAAAGAAGGGGACTAATGATAAAAAGAAGATCTATCTTTCAAAGGTTCACTAAAAACTTGACTGTTGGCGGGTCTCTTTTTATGTGTTGTCCGGAAAGAGGAGGACTTAATGATTATTCGTTCGCCAGAACCCGAAGTTAAAATTGTTGTAGACAGGGATCCTGTAAAAACGTCTTTCGAGGAATGGGCCAGACCCGGCCATTTCTCAAGAACAATAGCTAAGGGTCCTGATACTACCACTTGGATCTGGAACCTACATGCTGATGCTCACGATTTCGATAGTCATACTGGTGATTTGGAGGAAATTTCTAGAAAAGTATTTAGTGCTCATTTCGGCCAACTCTCCATTATCTTTCTTTGGCTGAGTGGCATGTACTTCCATGGTGCCCGTTTTTCCAATTATGAAGCATGGCTAAGTGATCCTACTCATATTGCACCCAGTGCCCAAGTAGTTTGGCCAATAGTAGGTCAAGAAATATTGAATGGGGATGTGGGCG